GATTGTCCCACACTAGCGCTTCCGCGCAATAATTCTACTAAAGGCGATCCTATTACAGGAATAGCCTCAGGTACACCTGTTACAATTTTCACCGCCCAATAACCAATTTGGTCCCGAGGTAAGGAATAACCAGTTACGCCAAAAGATGCGGTCAATACTCCCAGAACCACACCTGTAACCCAAGTCAATTCGCGGGGTTTTTTAAATCCACCAGTGAGATACACACGAAAAACATGTAGAATCATCATTAGGACCATCATACTTGCTGACCATCGATGAACTGATCGGATTAACCAACCAAAGTTCGCTTCCGTCATTATGTATTGAACAGAGGCAAAAGCTTCAGTAACGGTCGGACGATAGTAAAAAGTCATAGCAAACCCCGTAGCTACTTGTACTAAAAAACAAGTAAGAGTAATTCCCCCTAAACAATAAAATATATTGACATGGGGAGGAACATATTTACTAGTTATATCATCCGCAATCGCCTGAATCTCAAGACGTTCTTCGAACCAATCATAGACTTTATTGAGATAGGTGAAAATCCCCCCCTTAGAACCGTATATGAAACTTTCATCTCGTACAGCTCAAGCAAAAACACCTAATAAAAAAGAATAGTCAGAAATGGAATAGAAAGTTTGAAACTTCTTAATCTCCCATTCAATCTTCTCTATTATAAAAGCTCTTCTTTGTGGTGATAATACCAAAATATCAAGTTGGCTCAACCGTCTTTATTTTGATTCTTACGGGCCTCTTGAATCTTCTCTTTACCTATTTCTTTTTATTTAAATTTAATTTGTTTTTGTCTCTAATTAAGGCTTTTTCCTTTCTTTATTAGTGATTTAATAGGAATTCTCTTGTTAAGACCCTATGAATTGATTAAAACCTCAGATTCATACTCGAACCACGACGATTTAATAAAAAATCCTAAGCTAACCCAAGGATTCTCTGAGTAAGAACCCTCGGTTGATCTTGGTTGATCACGTATTTCATGAATTAGATAAAATGACTAAAAAAAAAAGAAAGATTTTTCTTTTTTCAAACAGGTTGCATTTTTTTTGCCGCCGGATACGAGGTCAAATATTCAGTATGAATCATAGTTCAACTATTTCTTAATCTAGTTCGTGTTCCAGATATTTGAACAAATATCCGACGAAGTAGAACCATCTTTATCAAGGTGACAGATCTAGCCTCTGTACTATCAATAGAATCAATTATAACAAGTCACACACTCATATTCCGGAAATACAGAAAGAAATAAATTCCACGATCGAACTACCAAAATAGAATAAGCCCTTAAATTGAGTTCTAACTTATTTATTTTTTATTCAAAAAGCTAGGACTTTGTTATTCTTATAGATTTAATTCATTGAAATTCCATCCAATAAAACGGAAGAATTATAAATCTCCAAAATAATAGATAGAAATACCGCAAATAGAGCCATTGCGACACCCATCAATGGAGTCGTTCCCCACCCGGGAGCTACTTTACCATATTCCGAATTCAATGGTTTTAATAAACTCCCTACAGTAGTTCGTCTTGGACCCGATCTAGAACTGTTCTCAACAGTTTGTGTAGCCATAAATCCTATTCTATTCATTGAGATCTGTTGACTTTGTATACGATTCCGTTGTAAATAAACGATCTTATGATAGATACGTTGGGGTCTTGAAATTATATAATCATAATGGAAACAGCAACCCTAGTCGCCATTTTTATATCTGGTTTACTTGTAAGTTTTACCGGGTACGCCTTATATACCGCTTTTGGGCAACCTTCTCAACAACTAAGAGATCCATTCGAGGAACACGGGGACTAGTTGAAGTAATGAGCCTCCCAGCATTGGGAGGCTCATTACTTCAATTGAGATAATGAAAAATCATTTTACCTTTTTAGTTGGAACTTTAGGTGTTTCTCGAAAAAAAATAGCGAAAAAAATGATCCCTAGAGTCGAGACTAAAAGGAATGTATAAACCAATGCTTCCATAAATTTGATCGTGGTTTACAATTATAGCTTTCCTACTTGTTCGTTTTTTTTTTTTTCATTTTATTTTTGGGAATCATCTTGAAAGAGCAAAAAAAAAAAGCGGTGATTCAAATTCACTCCGGTACTCTATGTAAAATCCCCCCTAAAATAGAGGGGAAAAATGCCAAAGCGGTCTTGTATCAGACTGCCTGTCTTCTTGTAGTTGGATCCCCAAGTTTTTGGAATGCTCCAAACTCTACTTGAGCATCCAAATCTGGGTCAATGCCGGCAAAAACATCTCTGAACAAGGTTCTAGCACCATGCCAAATGTGTCCGAAGAAGAAGAGCAAAGCAAACGAAGCATGCCCAAAAGTAAACCAACCCCTTGGACTGCTACGAAAAACACCATCGGATTTCAAAGTTGCGCGATCTAATTCAAAAATTTCACCCAATTGAGCACGTCTAGCATATTTTTTCACAGTAGCAGGATCACTATAACTGACTCCATTAAGTTCGCCGCCATAAAACTCAACGGTTACACCTACTTGTTCAACACTATACTTGGATTCTGCCCTTCGAAAAGGTACATCCGCTCTAACAATCCCGTCGCCGTCTACCAAAACGACTGGAAATGTTTCAAAAAAAGTGGGCATACGACGTACAAAAAGCTCACGCCCTTCTTTATCTCTAAAGATAGGATGTCCTAACCATCCTACCGCTATTCCATCTCCGTTATCCATTGAGCCTGCCCTAAATAATCCTCCTTTTGCCGGATTATTGCCGATATAATCATAAAAAGCTAATTTTTCAGGAATTTTAGACCAGACTTCTGATAAACTTTGATTTTCGGCTAGCCCGGCGCTAACTCTTCGATATATCTCTTGCTGGAAATAACCCTGATCCCATTGATAACGAGTGGGACCAAACAATTCGATGGGAGTAGTTGCTGAACCATACCACATAGTTCCAGCAACAACAAAAGCTGCAAAAAAGACAGCCGCGATACTACTGGAGAGTACAGTTTCAATATTTCCCATACGTAACCCTTTGTATAGACGTTGTGGCGGTCGAACGCTAAGATGGAATAGACCCGCTAATATGCCCAGTGTACCTGCTGCAATATGATGAGAAGCTATTCCTCCCGGAACAAAAGGATCAAAACCTTCCACGCCCCACGACGGATTTACAGGCTGTACTCTTCCCGTCAGTCCATAAGGATCGGACACCCATATTCCAGGGCCGTACAGACCTGTTACATGAAATGCACCAAAACCAAAGCAAGCCACCCCGGAGAGAAATAAATGAATTCCAAAGATCTTGGGCAAATCCAAAGAGGGTTTTCCTGTACGTTCATCAGAAAATATTTCTAGATCCCAATAGACCCAATGCCAGATAGCTGCCAAAAAGCATAAGCCAGAAAACACAATATGTGCCCCAGCTACACCTTCATAACTCCAAATCCCCGGATTCGTTACAGTTCCGCCTGTGATACTCCAACCCCCCCACGAATTGGTTATTCCTAAACGAGTCATGAAGGGTATAACGAACATACCCTGTCTCCACATCGGATCAAGAATAGGGTCAGAAGGATCAAAAACTGCTAATTCATACAAAGCCATCGAGCCCGCCCAACCAGCAACCAGAGCTGTATGCATTATATGAACGGAAAGCAACCGGCCGGGATCATTCAATACAACGGTATGAACACGATACCAAGGCAAACCCATGGAAAATACCCCTTCATCGAAGAAAAATAGACACTACGTAACTTTATTGCATTGGAAAGGTTATACTATGACTATCCTATAGACTTCCCCTGTTCAGTAGATTACTTCCTAACAAGGGTTAGGATTCTATTCGTAATAATGGAAGAATTCGGTTCGTAAGAACAAAGAGAAGCAGATTTATTCTATACTCGATAAGTACCAATATGCAATGGTGGATTGATACCATTTTCTATGAGTAAATGTGTCCATCCTTCATTTATCATTAGAAGGATCTATTCGTAAAAATGTTCCTTTATTTATTTTGTATTTCTTTCTAAATTCTAAATTTTTCTAATCTAGGGATAAAATAAATATGATAAAGTCAATATTATAAAGACAATAAAACCATATTGTTACGTTTCCACATCAAAGTGAAATATAGTATTTAATTCCTTTTTTCTTTCAATCCATGCCTATTGGTGTTCCAAAAGTACCCTTCCGAAGTCCTGGAGAGGAAGATGCATCTTGGGTTGACGTATAGTGCGACTTGTCAGATATATTGGGTCATATGGAATTTCCCCATTCTCTCCCCCGACCGAGATATCCTCTGTTTCGCCCAAGAAAGATAAATTGAATCATCGAAAAATTGGAGCGTGAACTGCAATTAAATGCATTATTGGGGGGAATTCATAGAATTATATCAATTAGAATAATTTATGGTTGGCTTTGGCTGGACGAAAAAAATGAGGTATCCAGACTCCGTTTAGAAAAACCCAATTGGTAATATATTTATGATTACTACGTGTATCATAAATGATTATTTGTAAAGTCATAACAACAAGAAATGGTGATGGGAAAATTTGTCCTATATGTGCAAATCAAAATCGGGCGGATCTTTACCCGGAGTAGAGCATAAACCTAAAAAGATGAAAGAGGCCCATTCAGGAACAAGAAAATATCATCACGATTTGGATTGAATTTCGATGAAAGAATACATCAATGAGAAGTAAATTCGATAAGTTTATTTACCCCTTTTTTTATATTATCAAAGAAGAAATCAAAATGCATCTTTTTTGAAAAATTGAAGAAAAAGTAAAAAGGTAGAAAAACTCGAAAAATAAAAGAAAGAGGGCTGGAATCTATACATTGATTCTTTTCTTCGCTGTTTTTTTTGAACCGTATGCATCAAAAGGTGCATGTACGGTTCCTAAGGGATACAATTTTACCCTACTCAACCGACTTTATCGAGAAAGATTACTTTTTTTAGGCCAAGAGGTTGATAGCGAGATCTCGAATCAACTTATTGGTCTTATGGTATATCTCAGTATTGAGGATGAGACCAAAGATCTTTATTTGTTTATAAACTCCCCTGGTGGATGGGTAATACCCGGAGTAGCCATTTATGATACTATGCAATTTGTACGACCAGAAGTCCATACAATATGCATGGGATTGGCCGCGTCAATGGGATCTTTTATTCTTGTTGGAGGAGAAATTACCAAACGTCTAGCATTCCCTCACGCTTGGCGCCAATGAAGTTTTTTTATTTGAGAGAAAAAAGAAAACTATGCCTTCGCCATATGAATATTAAGTAATAATAGCATGGCACTTCGAATTCGATATGAATTTTTTTTTTATTTTTTTTTTCAAAAGATTTGATTATGTATCGAGAGAGTAGTATGAGATAAAAGATATTTCCGACTTTCTCTTATCTATCGGAAGTCCAATTCAGCGTCACAAACTTATTTGTTTTCACACCGATGGGCTCTTAACAATATTTAAGTTATAAAAAAAGAGTGCGAAAAAAACCAAATTTTCTTTTTTGGTTAGCTCAAAAAGAAACTTTGGGATTGCTGAATCAAAGACAAAAAAAAGAATCCATTTTAAAATAGAAAGCAGCGGAGCCATCATAGTATTTTTGCACTTCTCCGAAAAAAAAAAAGAAGGGTGGCATTTTGATCGTTTACCCATCTGGGGTTGATAGATTCTATTTTTATCTTTCTTGAACGGGAAAGTAGGGGTTAATTTCATTATAGAGCCGTATGCAATGCATAAAAGATAATGCCCGTACGGTTGTTCAATTCTATCCTTTTTCCTATTTTTCTTTATCTTTCTTTTCTGTTTCTTTCATCACACCAGATAGAACTATTATCAGGGTAATGATCCATCAACCTGCTAGTTCTTTTTATGAAGCACAAACGGGAGAATTTATCCTGGAAGCGGAAGAACTGCTGAAACTACGCGAAACCCTCACAAAGGTTTATGTACAAAGGACGGGCAAACCTTTATGGGTTGTATCTGAAGACATGGAAAGAGATGTTTTTATGTCAGCAACAGAAGCCCGAGCTTATGGAATTGTTGATCTTGTAGCAGTTGAATGAAAAAATGGATTTTGTGCAAATCAGTGATTTGATATTTTATCTATGAGTTGACTATATAAATAGTAAATAAAAAAAATCCGGTTAGGATCAATCTAAACCAGCCCATTATGTATATGACTCAACATGCCAACTATTAAACAACTTATTAGAAATACAAGACAGCCCATTCGAAATGTCACGAAATCACCCGCTCTTCGGGGGTGTCCTCAGCGTCGAGGAACATGTACTAGGGTGTATGTGCGACTCGTTTAGATCATGAGCTGACACAAAAAAGCCAAGAAAACCGCTTCCAGTATGAATGATCAGTACCAGTGAATAGGATAGAATGGAAGAAGGGACTCCATTCACTATCTAAAAATAAGCAAATCTATCCTTCTATTGTGTAGAAAGTTTATGGTTTCCATTGGTGCAAATCCAATCACCTGAATTTAAGATGAGACACAATTTTCCATTGGTAGCAAATGGTTATCCATTAAGCGGAAAAATCTTATTGAAATTCAAAAAAAAAACAGAAAAATGAAGTTATCGCTCGGTCAAGAACGGAGTACGAGGGTCAGCTACCCAGCAAACTTTCATAATTAAATACCGTTACTGTATAGGTGGGTCTCTTTGTGAAAGACCTATTACTGGATAATTCATAGGTAGAGCCAAAGAGTGTGGTGTGAACTATACAAGTTACCAATAACATTGATGAAATATTAAATGAAGCCAAAGGCTCCGGTGTATAGAGAAGACCTCGCCGTTTAAGAAGTAACCATAGAAACGAGGAAACCCACTATTTATTTATTGATTTAATTTCTATTTCTTTTTTTTTTTTGACTAGATTTTTGACACCTAGCAAAAGAAATTTTCCTATTTCTTTCATATTTCGCAGTAAAATACCAAAAAATCGTGGTCGGGAAGGTTATAGTAGCCAAAGCCATTGGAATTTTGATTTTATACATTGGAAAAATCCGTTTGGTTATTAGTTATTAATAGGCCAAGACGGGAAAAATAATAACTGAAAGAAAAAAATCAATTAGTTATTTGTCAAAATTTTATTTATTCAATGACTAGAGTTAAACGCGGATATATAGCCCGAAAACGTAGAACAAAAATTCGTTTATTTGCATCAAGTTTTCGAGGGTCTCATTCAAGACTTACTCGAACGATTACTCAACAGAAAATAAGAGCTTTGGTTTCGGCTCGTCGGGATAGGGATAAGCAAAAGAGAAACTTTCGTCGTTTGTGGATCACTCGGATAAACGCAGTAATTCGAGAAAAGGGAGTATCCTATAGTTATAGTAAATTAATACATGATTTATATAAGAGGCAGTTGCTTCTTAATCGTAAAATACTGGCACAAATAGCTATATCAAATAGGAATTGTCTTTATATGATTTCCAACGAAATCAGAGAAAAAGTGGATTGGAAAGAATACACCGAAATAATTTAAATGGGGTTCCCCGGAGAATGAACTCCGGGAGGGTGGAGTTGGAATCAAAATTACTCTGAGAAATGCGCTTAAAGTAGTCAAAATGAACGAACACGTTCAATAAAAAAATCTTTTTTTCCGATTCGTTTTTTTTTACGACACAGAAATCTGGATTCTCAGATTTGTCAAAAAAACACGAATTCATGTTTGAGTTCGGATTGGAATTCTGATTGAAGTGAACAAAAAACAAGCCTATTTATTTCTGGTTCTAAGACCGGTAGTTCTAGTAGTCGACTCAATTCTTTCAAATTGTTTCTCATTATTGAGAAAAGGTAACAAAGATAAAATACGAGCTTGTTTTATAGCAATAGTAATTAATCGTTGTTGTTTCAAGGTCAATCTATTCACTCGTCTAGATAATATTTTTCCCTGTTCACTAATAAATCGACTAATTAAACTCATGTTTCTATAATCAATTCGATCCCCCGATTGAATCGGGGGCAAACGCCTACGAAAAGATCGCTTGGATTTAAGAAAGGGTCGCTTGGATTTATCCATGGTTTGTTTGTTTAGTTTATTTCTTATCCCGAAAATGCTATTCCTTAATTGTCATTTGAACTCCAAATAGGATTTATTTCAATGCAATATCTTCTAGTTATATTTCAATGTGTTCTATATAATGTCATTTTTCCCCTTTCAAGGATAAGCTTGGTTCAATCTATTTCTTTATTTCCCCATGAATCATATGTTTGTAACAATAGGGACAGAATTTTCGCAATTCTAATCGATTGGGTGTATTGTGCCGGTTCTTTTGAGTAATATATCTGGAAATACCCGTTGATACCTTCTTAACACCGTTTTGTATACAACTGGTACATTCCAAAATGACCGCTACCCGCGCATCTTTCTTCTTGGCCATGAACCTCCCTTGGATTTTTGATTTACTCAACTCTTCTATTTGAATTCGAAATGAAGAAAAAGAAAGGAAGGAAAAAATAGAAGTTATTAACTTGAAATCCAACTCTAAAAGAAAAAGATAAAAATCAATTAAATCAAAGCAAAGCCCAAAGTCATACATAATAAATAATTAAGTAAGACAATGATAATGAGTTCGTTCGAAAATCTATTTAACTCCGAAGGGCAGTTAAAGATCTTGTATTCTTGCCCTAGACCGCGACTTTCCTACTCTACCCCCACGTTTAATTCGAATTTGAGACTGAGTCTCGCAGAGGTTGAATCCACTTTTATTCTTTCTCTTTCGTCCCTTATTCTAAATTAGAAAAAAAGGGAAAAAAGAGAAAATAAGGGGGGATTAGTCACAGATATTTGATTGTATTTCTAATCTTCTTCATTCCTTCCGGTGTCAACAGCTATAATGAAAAAAAGGGGAATGTCAACGCATCGGGGAAAAAACGATTAATCTCTATCAATAGACCTGCTAAAGCCCCGAACCATAGCGTACTTAGTACTGGGGCCACGGAGAGATATGTTTTTAGATCTCGCATTGAAAAACCTCCTTTTTTTGATTTTAATACATAAAGCATATATGATCAGATGCATATGTAATATAGTTAAGGGCTGCTTAGAGTTGTACACGGAATCCCTAATTCCAATTGAAATGTACAACGATCCATAAGATTTCCCCTTCTTATTATTATATGTTAAATATGTTAAAATAGGTTAAATGAGGCCAAAAAAAGACGAAATGGTCAGAAAACTTTGTTTCTCAATGCAGGAACTAGGGATGTGGAAAACAAGACAGGAATTCTCTACAATTACACTGTAGAACAATTGAAGGGATGTGGCGCAGCTTGGTAGCGCGTTTGTTTTGGGTACAAAATGTCACAGGTTCAAATCCTGTCATCCCTACCTATTACTGCCCCTTTGAGCAGTAAGGAGGAATCAACCGAGATCGGTTCAAATTGCGTTGCACGGAATCGTTCATTTTTATGAAACTATAGCATATAAATAAAAGGAAAATGGATTCGTTTTAAAAGAAAGAATCTTTTCTTTACATTCTTTTCTATCCTGATAAGAAAGCGCTCTTAGTTCAGTTCGGTAGAACGCGGGTCTCCAAAACCCGATGTCGTAGGTTCAAATCCTACAGAGCGTGATTTTTTCTTCATAGATCCAATTAAAATGAAATGAATTCAGTCGCTTGGACAACAATTCGAATTTTACCTCCTGTGGATTAAAGAAAGGAGGAGGCCAATCAAATTTGAATTAATCAAAGGTCCAACTGATCACCACGCCTGTATTGTAAATATGCAGTTACGAATAATCCAGCCAAAGTAATAGGAATTAGACCTAACACGATTCCAAATAGAAAAACTTCAATCATTTCAATTTTGTTTTTGAAAAGGAGAAAAAAAGCGGTAATATCTATACCTAAATATTAATTCGAATTGATGTGAATCTCAATGACCAAGAAGTGACAATTGACATGGTAAGTAACTCTAGAATACACAGAATCTCACAGGAGGATTTCCTTTCTAAATCGTTTCTTTTAAATAGAAAGTTTAAATAAGTCGT